TTATAGTATACACACTGTAATTATAACTTCACAAATTTTACATTATAGGGTATGTGAGCACTTCAAAAAATAATTGTTTTTATTATTTTTTCTCTAATATATTTAATTAAAAAAATATTGTTATTTCAGTTTCTTATGTACATAATATGTTTCTTTTTGCTTTGGGGTTGGCCAAAAAAGGATAAAAGTACTGATTAAATTACTATGGGGGGTAGGGGGGTTAACCTTAAAATAAAAATTTAACTCATGTTCCAAAGTTGGAATCTTAAATAAACAAGCTCCGGGGGGAGAAACAAAAATAGAATATTGATAATTCAATAGGTAAAAAAATATATGTCTAAGATTCATGAATAAATAACATACAATCTATCCTAGTAATATTATTAACCTCACCGTTTTCTCAGATTTAGGTTAAATAATCCCAACTTAAGATTTTATGGGGGATTGACTTCACAAAAAAAAAAAAAACTACAGATGAGGGCAGACTCAGTTATGCGGTTCCAAGTGCACCTTGCTATCAGGGATACTTCAGGCGGATGTCGGTTCAAGTTAAAAGATAGCCAATCTACGAGAAATGCACATAGATCCAGACCAGATGCCGGTTCAAGTTAAAAGATAATACATCTACGAGAAATGTCCATAGATCTGGATGTTGGATCTTCGGGGGTCAGCTTGGTGGTTTCTCGCCTGTGGGTAAGACCAAAAATCAGAAGGGCACAGAAGCACTTCCATGGGGTAAATAGATGAATGTACGATATACATAATATGTACACCGCGTTACTCCAATGTTAATAAAGTTACTACAAGAGGTATTTTAAGTCCCAGAATTCTGGCTTTGGAGGCCAGGGGTGGGGGTGAAAATCCCCCCCTTTTGAAAAAAAAATGATGCAAAAAATTTTTTTTAGGCGAAAAAATTGCGTATAATTTTATAAAAGTTAATTTGATTGAGTGGGAGTGGCGAGGCCTGGAAGAGTGGGAGAGCCTGGAATATCTACTTGGAGAGAAGAGTAATTTCTCAATCTTCGGTTTACAAGACCGATGCTTTATTTAAGCTATCCAAGTATCATTTAATTAATTTGTTTTCTCATCATCCTGCAAGAGGAATAATTATAATAAACAGTAAGAAGTATAGGGCGGATGCGGCCTGTCCGATTTCAATAAACGGTTGTTCGACTGGTTGTCCGCCAATCCAGGTTAGGATGAGTGTGTTTGACACCACTATTCAAAATAGAAACTGGGTTATAGGTCGGAATGTTAGGCTTCGTTGTTTAGATGTTTGAATTATTGGGATAAGTATAAGGATTATAATTGATGCAAGAAGGGCTAGGACTCCGCCCAGTTTATTAGGAATAGATCGGAGGATGGCGTATGCGAATAAAAAATATCATTCTGGTTGAATATGTGGGGGTGTAACTAGTGGGTTGGCCGGGGTAAAATTATCTGGGTCGCCTAGTAGATTAGGGGAGAGTAGTGATAGAATAAAAAGTATTGTTAGTATGATTAGGAACCCCAGGGCGTCTTTATAAGAAAAGTAGGGGTGAAATGGAACTTTGTCTATATTAGATAAAATTCCTGTTGGGTTGTTTGAGCCAGTTTCATGGAGGAACAGAAGGTGGATGATGCTTGCCCCTGCGATCAAAAATGGGAATAAGAAGTGAAATGCAAAAAATCGGGTGAGTGTGGCTTTATCTACGGAAAAGCCGCCTCAGATTCATTGAACAAGCGAGTCCCCCATATATGGGATCGCCGAAAGTAGATTAGTAATAACAGTAGCCCCTCAGAAGGATATTTGCCCCCATGGGAGGACATACCCCACAAAGGCGGTAGCTATCACTAGAAATAGGAGAATTACGCCGATATTTCAAGTCTCTTTATACATGTACGAGCCGTAGTAGAGTCCTCGTCCAATATGAATATAAATACAGATGAAGAAGAATGATGCTCCATTGGCGTGAATATTACGAATTAGTCAGCCGTAGTTTACATCACGACAGATATGTGCTACAGAAGAGAAAGCTGAGGATGTGTCGGCTGTATAATGTATAGCTAGGAATAACCCCGTAATAATTTGTGCGATTAGGCAAATTCCTAAGAGAGAGCCAAAGTTTCATAACGCTGAGAGGTTGGAAGGGGTTGGGAGGTCTACGAATGATCCGTTAATGATTTTAATTAGTGGGTGGGTTTTTCGAATTGGGTGGGCCATTAAGGTTTTTGTAGTTGAATACAACATTGACTTTTCAGGTCGGGAGTCTCGGTTAAAATCCGGGTGAAAATAATGATATATTTAGTTTTTTTAGGAATATTAGGTTTAGTTTTTGGTTTAGTTGCAGTGGCATCAAATCCATCACCGTATTTTGCCGCTTTAGGGTTAGTATTGGCGGCTGTTTGTGGGTGTTGAGTGTTGGTAGAGCTAGGGGTATCTTTTTTATCATTAGTTCTTCTTTTAATTTATTTAGGGGGGATGTTGGTTGTGTTTGCGTATTCTGCTTCTTTAGCGGCGGAGCCGTATCCTGAGGCGTGAGGAAACTGGTCAGTTTTTGTTTATGTATTATTTTATCTTTTATTAATTATTTTAGGGTATATTTTTTTTGATTGCAATGTAAGTTTGGAATTTTTGTTCACGAATTATAATATGGAGTATAGTACTATTGGTAATGATTGAGGGGGTATTGGTGTAATGTATTCGCGAGGGGGTTATTTTTTGATATTTTCAGGGTGGGTTCTTCTTTTAACTTTATTTGTTGTTTTAGAAGTGACTCGTGGCCTGTCACGGGGGTCATTACGTGCTGTAAGACACTAGTAGTAGAATTATTAGTATTGAAGAAATTAAAAATAATAGTATATACACTTTAATTAGGCCCGTTTGATAGCTTGTAATGGTTTTGATAGCTGGCAATTGTTGGTTAGTTAACCCCTTTGGTCCTGATTTCTCATATCATATTATATCTGTAATATGAGTGGCAATGTTTTGCCCCCATCATAAGTTAATTTTTGGGGAGAGTCGGTGGATTACTAAGGGGTAAAATGCTAAGAGATTGAAGAATGAAAACATTTTTGTCTTTATTAAAGTTTTTGATGTAATATTAGCGATATCACTAGCCAGTAATAATCCTAGAAGTGAAACTAAAATAGCGGATAGTTTTATGGTTGTTGGCATAGTTAAAATTTGTGTTTTTATTGGGGTAAAGTTAAAAATAATAATAAACCCTGAGATTATGCTGCCTCATGCAAGTCGTTTAATGGGGTTAATAATAAGATAATTATTTTCATTAATTGGGGAGAATGGCAGATGACGTGGGAATATTATTGATGAGAAGTAAATAATTCGAAAGCTGTATACTGCGGTGAATGATGTTGCTATTAGTGTTATACATAGAGCAAGTGAATTTAAATTTGAATTATTTATTGCCTCAATGATTGCGTCTTTAGAAAAAAATCCTGCAAGAAATGGAGTGCCTGTGAGTGCAAGGCTGCCAATAGTCATACAAGAGGTGGTTACTGGTAATAGATTTTGTAGTCCCCCTATTTTACGAATATCCTGTTCATCATTTAAGCTATGAATAATTGATCCTGAGCATAAAAATAGTATTGCTTTAAAAAATGCATGGGTACAGATGTGAAAAAATGCTAATTGTGGTTGATTTAATCCAATTGTTACTATTATTAGGCCTAATTGGCTTGAAGTTGAAAATGCTACAATTTTTTTAATATCATTTTGGGTTAATGCACAAGCTGCGGTAAATAGTGTGGTTAGGGCCCCAAGGGATAGGCAGATAGATAATGCTATTTTATTATTTTCTAATAAGGGTTGAAATCGGATTAATAAAAAGACCCCTGCTACAACTATAGTGCTAGAATGAAGTAATGCTGAGACAGGGGTTGGGCCTTCTATAGCAGCGGGGAGTCAAGGGTGGAGTCCAAATTGTGCGGACTTCCCCATAGCAGCTAGGATTAAGCCTAGAAGAGGTAGTGTTGAATTTTTATCAAATAATATAAAAATCTGTTGAATTTCTCATGAATTAGTAAATATTATTAATCAGGCCATGCTAAGGATTAATCCAATATCCCCTACGCGGTTGTATACTACGGCTTGCAGTGCTGCCGTATTTGCATCAGTTCGTGCGTGCCACCACCCGATTAGTAAAAATGACATAATTCCGACTCCCTCCCAACCGATAAAAAGTTGAAATAAGTTGTTTGCGGTAACTAAGATTATTATTGCTATTAAGAAAATTAATAAGTATTTAAAAAATCGGTTAATTTCTTTGTCTGAGTGTATATATCAAGCTGCAAATTCAAGGATTGATCATGTTACAAATATAGCAACGGGAAAAAAAAGAATAGAGAATTGATCAAACTTAAAACTCGAATAGATTTCTATATTAAAGATTGATATTCAATGGAAGGTGGTTACAACAGATTCAACTCCATAGGCTATATAAATTGTTAATGGGATTAAGCTGGTTATGAATGCAAATTTTACAGAGTTTTTAACATGGGTGATAGGCCAATTTAAATATTTATTTTCTATTGATGAGATTAGTGGAAATGCGAGTATAAATAGTGATAAGATTATAGATGAATTGAAAATTAGTGTGGAATTCATAACTTTTACATGGGGTTGCACCAAGAGTTTTTGGCTCCTAAAACCAATGGATTACTATTATCCTTTAAAAGTTGAGTAGACTAAGGATTTTAACCTTAGTTATAGATAGTTAGCAATTTCTATGTCTCTTGACTCTTCTCGGTTTAAAAAGAGGATTTAACTCTTATTTCTAGAATCACAATCTAGTATTTTATTTAAATTATTAAAACATGTAAATATTCCTGAAATAAGTTCAGGTTTGAAGATGAATAGTATTATTGGAATAATGTGAATAGCTAAAAGAAAATGTTCTCGAGTGTAAGTAGGGGTAATTGATGTTAAGTGATTTGGGATGGGTCCTCGTTGAGCTATTAAGAACATGTATAATGTATAGGAGGCGGTAATAAGTGTCCCAAGTCCAGTAATTAAGATAGTTCAGTTTGACCAGTTGAATAGTGATACTATAATTGTAAGTTCTCCCCATAAATTGAGTGAGGGGGGGAGAGCTATATTAGATAGATTCGTTAATAATCATCAGGTGGCTATTAGGGGTAATATTGTTTGTGCGCCGCGTATTAACAGCAGGGTTCGACTGTGTGTTCGTTCGTAGTTTATGTTTGCGAGGCAAAATAATGCCGATGAAATCAGTCCGTGTGAGACTATTAAAATGATTGCCCCGGATAAGCTCCATGGGGTTTGAATAAGTGCTGCTGCAATAACTAATCCTATGTGGCTTACAGAGGAATACGCAATGAGTGACTTTAGATCGGTTTGTCGTATACAAATTATTCCTGTTATAATTACCCCCCATAATGCTAAAATAATAAATGGGTAGGATAATTCTTTAGATAAAGGTGTAAGTATAATTAAGACTCGTAAAATTCCATATCCTCCTAGTTTAAGTAGTACTGCTGCTAAAATTATTGATCCTGCAATAGGGGCTTCAACATGTGCTTTTGGGAGTCATAGATGTATACCATAAAGGGGTATCTTAACTATAAATGCTAATAAACATGCTGCTCATCAAATTTTATCTGAGTATAGTAGAAGTTGTATTGGACTGGTTAGTTCTAATAAAAAAAATGATAGGGAGCCTGAATAATTTTGTAAAATTAAGAGTGCTACTAGTAGTGGGAGAGAGCCTGCTAGAGTATAAAATAGAAAGTATGTTCCTGCATTTAATCGTTCTGTTTGGTTACCTCATCGTGTAATAATAATTAATGTGGGGATTAAGGTTGTCTCAAATGCGATATAAAACATAATAATCTCTGTGGCGGCAAATGCTAAAATTAAGGATGCTTGTAAAATAATTATTATAGAAATATATAAGCGTTGTTGGTTTTCAGGGTTATTTTTTAAGTGGTTTTGGCTTGCTAAAATTATTATAGGAAGTAATCAACATGTAAGAATTAATAATGGTGATGATAAGGGGTCTAGTCCTAAATATTTATTGATTATAAGTATATATTCAGACGGCAAATTAAATATTATTAAGCTTAATATGGCGATAATAAAGCTGTTTGTTGTTATTAGTGTTCATAATAGTTTTTTACGGGTGAGTCAGGTCACTGGTAGAAGTATTAGGGTAGGGATAAAAATTTTTAGCATTGTAGTAGGTTAAGGTTTTTTAAGTGATCATTTCCATGGGTTCGTGTGGTAGCTACTATTAGTGCTAAGCCTGTGCTTGCTTCACATGCTGAAAAAGTTAATATAAATATAGGTAGAGAGAAGTACGATAATATTTCAAATTGGGTAGATCAAAATGATAAAGCAATAAATAATGCTAACATTATACCTTCAAGACATAATAAGGCAGATAAAAGGTGAATTCGGTGAAATGCTAATCCTATTACACTTAATAAAAATGATATAAAAAATGTGATATATGTTGGGGACATAAAATATTCTTGGGGTTTAACCAAAATTTACTGAGTCGAAATCAGTAATCTTTCTTAGATTAAATATTTATTCTGCTCATTCTAATCCACCTTGGATTCATTCATAAATTAATCCAATTGAAAGTAAAATAAGAATTATTGTTGATCAGAGAAGTGTATATTCTAGGGAAAGCAGTTGGGAGGCTCATGGAGTGGGTAATAGTAGGGCAATTTCAAGGTCGAAAAGAAGAAATAAGATTGCGATTAAAAAAAATCGAATTGAAAATGGGAGTCGTGCTGAGCCTAGCGGGTCAAATCCGCACTCATATGGTGATAATTTTTCTGAGTCTGGGTTGTTTAAAGGTAATCAAAAGCTTAGGGTAATTAATACTAAGGATAGGATTGTTGAAATTATTACTATAATTATAATTAAATTCATTATCTTTTCCTAGATTTTAACTAAGATTTAATGATTGGAAGTCACTTGTATTTTTATACTAAAAAGATATGATCCCCATCAGTAGATAGATACGTAGAGGAAAAGTCATACTACATCTACGAAATGTCAATATCATGCTGCAGCTTCAAATCCAAAGTGATGGTAGGATGTAAAATGGTAATTAATTTGTCGTATTAAGCAAACTAGTAGGAAAAGTGATCCAATAATTACATGTAAACCATGAAATCCTGTTGCTACAAAAAATGTTGATCCGTAGACACCATCTGCGATTGTGAAGGGAGCTTCATAATATTCTATAGCCTGGAGAAGGGTGAAGTATATACCTAAAATAATAGTAAAGAAAAGTGATTGGATAGCTTCTTTTCGATCTCCCTGCATAATACTATGATGGGCTCATGTTACTGTTACCCCTGAGGCCAATAGAACTGCTGTATTTAATAAAGGAACTTCAAATGGGTCAAGTGGGGTAATTCCAGTTGGGGGTCAGCATTCTCCTAGTTCTGGTGTTGGGGCCAGGCTTGAATTATAGAATGCTCAGAAAAATCCAAGAAAAAAGAATACTTCTGATGTAATAAATAAAATTATTCCATATCGTAATCCTTTTTGAACTGGGATGGTGTGGTGTCCTTGAAATGTTCCCTCGCGAACAATATCCCGCCATCATTGAAATATTGTTATGAGTATTACAATTAAACCTAAAGACATAATAATTATAGATCCAAAATGAAATCATATTGCTAAGCCTGATGTTATTAGTAATGCGGCGATAGCTCCTGTTAGAGGTCAAGGACTGGGGTCAACTATGTGGTAGGCATGTGCTTGGTGGGCCATTATACATTTTCTTGTAAGTATAGGCTTAGAAGAAGAACAAATACATAGGCTTGAATTATTGCAACTGCAATTTCTAAAAGAGTAAGTAAAAATAAAGTTATTATTGTTAAGATTGATACCACTGGTATTAGGGGGAGGAGGATTAATGTGGCTGTAGCAATTAATTGAATTAGTAGATGGCCTGCGGTTAAATTAGCTGTTAATCGGACCCCTAATGCTAATGGTCGAATAAAAAGGCTAATTGTCTCAATAATAATGAGGATTGGAATTAACAAGGCTGGAGTCCCCTCTGGTAAGAGGTGTCCAAAAGCTGCGGTGGGTTGATTACGAAGGCCAATTAGAATTGTAGCTAGTCAAAATGGTACTGCTAATCCAAGATTTAATGATAGTTGTGTTGTAGGAGTAAATGTATATGGGAGAAGGCCTAGAAGATTAGTTATTATTAAAAATACTATTAAGGATAAAAAAATTGTAGCTCATTTATGTCCACCAGTGCTGATTGGGGATATTAATTGTTTAGTAAATTTTTGTGTAAATCAAATTTGTAGCGTTGATAAGCGATTGTTTAATCATTTATTTGTTGGGCTTGGAAGTAATAACCAGGGTAAAATTATGGCTATTATAATTAAGGGGATGCCTAGTATTACAGGGCTTAAAAATTGGTCGAAAAAACTTAAATTCATGGTCAGTTTCAAGATTCAGGTTTTTTTATATCTTTATTTTGTGATGTTGGCTCATTTAAATTATTAAAATTACTTATTTTAAAGGTTAAAATCAGTAAAAAAACAATTCATGACATTAAAAAAACAGCAAATCAGGGCCCAGGGTTTAATTGTGGCATGTCATTAAGGGTGGGCTAAATCACCGATCTATAACTTAAAAGGCTATTGCTTGATATGAAAGCTTCTTAATGATGATTCTAGTATAGATGAAGATCAACTTTGGAAATAATTTAATGGTGTTGCTTCTACTACAATTGGTATAAAGCTGTGATTTGCTCCGCAGATCTCTGAGCATTGGCCGTAGTATACGCCTGGACGAGATGCAATAAAGGTTGTTTGGTTTAATCGCCCTGGAATAGCATCAGTTTTAATGCCCATAGATGGGATTGCTCATGAGTGTAATACATCTTCTGCAGAAATAAGCATACGAATGGGAGATTCTATAGGCACCACTATTCGATTATCAACTTCTAGTAGACGAAATTGTCCTGGCAGAAGGTCTTGAGTGGGTATTATGTATGAGTCAAATATTAAATCTTCATAGTTTGTAAATTCATAGCTTCAATATCATTGATGCCCGATGGCTTTAACTGTAAGGTGAGGGTCGTTAATTTCATCCATTAAATATAAAATTCGTAACGATGGGAGAGCAATTACAATTAAAATAATGGCTGGTATAATTGTTCACACTATCTCAATTTCTTGGGCGTCTATGGCGTTAGTGTTAGTTAATTTTGTAGTTATTATAATTGTAATAATATATAGAACTAATGTACTAATTAAAAAAACTGCTATTAATGCATGATCATGAAAATGTAGTAATTCTTCTATAATAGGGGAAGCTGCATCTTGAAAACCTAGTTGTGATGGATGTGCCATTGAAAGACGTATAAGATTTTAACTTATAATTTAATCATGACAAGATTTTGTAATTATTTTACTAATGTCTTGTAAGAAGGTGGCAGAGTGGTCATGCGGTTAACTTGAAATTAACCTATGTGGGTTCAATTCCCCCCTTTCTTGTTAATAAATTCGGGCTTGAACGTATGAAGGTTCTTCAAATGTGTGATATGGTGGGGGGCATCCATATAATCATTCAATATTTGTAGAGCTTAATTCAGTTGTTAGTACTTCACGTTTTGATGAGAATGCTTCTCAAATGATGAATATTATTATAATTACTGCAACAAGTGAAATCAATGATCCAATTGATGAGACTGTATTTCATAGTGTGTAAGCATCGGGGTAGTCTGAATATCGTCGTGGCATACCTGCTAGGCCTAAGAAATGTTGGGGGAAGAAGGTTAAATTAACCCCAATAAATATTACCCCAAAATGAATTTTTGATCAAGTTGAGTGTAAAGTATACCCTGAAAATAAAGGAAATCAATGTACGAATCCCCCCATAATAGCAAATACGGCCCCCATAGATAACACATAGTGAAAATGTGCTACTACATAATAGGTGTCATGTAATACAATATCTAATGATGAATTTGCGAGAACAATGCCGGTTAATCCGCCAACGGTGAATAAAAAAATAAAACCCAAGGCCCACAATATTGCAGCATCTCATTTAATTGACCCCCCATGTATTGTTGCTAATCAACTAAATACCTTTACCCCAGTTGGGATGGCAATAATTATTGTAGCTGATGTAAAGTAGGCCCGTGTATCAACATTAAGGTCGACTGTAAATATGTGATGGGCTCAGACAATGAATCCTAGTAATCCAATTGATATTATGGCTCACACTATTCCCATATAACCAAATGGTTCTTTTTTTGCTGAATAGTATGTGACAATGTGGGAAATTATCCCAAATCCAGGTAGAATAAGAATATAAACCTCTGGGTGACCAAAAAATCAAAATAAGTGTTGATAGAGGACAGGGTCACCTCCCCCTGCAGGGTCGAAGAATGTGGTGTTTAAGTTTCGGTCTGTTAGAAGTATTGTAATTCCCGCAGCAAGTACTGGCAGAGAGAGTAGAAGAAGAATAGCAGTAATTAATACTGATCAAACAAATAGAGGTGTTTGATATTGCGATATCGATAGGGGTTTCATATTAATAGAGGTTGTGATAAAGTTAATTGCCCCCAAGATTGATGAAATACCTGCTAAATGTAGTGAAAAAATTGTTAAATCAACTGAAGCCCCAGCGTGTGCCAGATTGCCCGCTAAAGGGGGGTAAACGGTTCAGCCTGTTCCTGCCCCGGCTTCTACCCCGGATGATGCTAGTAATAAAAGAAGTGATGGGGGGAGAAGTCAAAAACTTATATTATTTATTCGTGGGAATGCTATGTCCGGGGCGCCGATTATTAATGGAATTAATCAGTTCCCAAAGCCCCCAATTATTACCGGTATAACCATAAAAAAGATTATCACAAATGCGTGAGCAGTAACAATTACATTATAAATCTGGTCGTCCCCAAGAAGAGTCCCGGGCTGGCTTAATTCGGCTCGAATTAGTAGACTTAAAGCAGTGCCCGCCATCCCAGCTCAAGCACCAAATATTAAGTATAGAGTGCCAATATCTTTATGATTAGTTGAAAATAGTCATCGAGTGATTATCACAGGTAAAATGGCCGAATTAGGCGCAGGGTTGTAGCCCCTTTTATAAAGGTTAGAGTCCTTTTTTTACCAAGCCTTGTGGTGTAGGTGCACATAAAATTGCAAATTTTAAAGGAAGAATTTAGTTTCTTCGGGGCTTCTCCCGCGTTTTTTCTTGGCAACGCGGGAGAAGTAGATTAAAGCTCGCTGGATTGAGCGTTTAGCTGTTAACTAAAATGTCGTAGGATAAAAGCCTTCTAATCTAGGAAGGTCTTAGCTTAATTAAAGTATCTGGGTTGCATTCAGATGATGTGGAATAGAATTCTGCAGGTCTTAAACAAGGACTAGAAGATTTTAACTTCTACTAAAGGCTTTGAAGGCCTTTGGTCTAAATTAGCCTAAGTTCTTAAAGAAATAGATCAACTATTAAAGGGGTAATTGGGAGAAGTATGTTTGATATAATAATTGTCAACGGTAGTGGATTTGGGGTGTTATTTTTAAATCGTCAGTAAAGTTTTGAATTAGATATATTTGGGGAGGAGGTTAAAGATACGGCGTAAGATAGTCGTAAATAAAAAAATAGGCTTAATAAAGCTGATAGTGCTATTAAGGAGGCCACGACCATTAAACTTTGTTTAGTAATTTCTTGAAGAATAAGTCATTTTGGAATAAATCCGGAGGTGGGGGGGAGTCCGCCTAAGGATATAAGGGTAATTATTATTATTGAAGTTAGAATCGGGTTTTTAATTCATGATATAGTAAGTTTATTAATATTTAATGAATTAAGATGTATTAATATTATAAATATGCATAAGGTTATAAGAAGATAAATGAATAAATTTATTATTATTAAATGCGGTAAGAATGTCAAAATAAGAACTATTCACCCCATATGTGCGATAGATGAATAGGCTATAATCTTTCGTAATTGTGTTTGGTTTAACCCGCCTCATCCTCCCACTAGTGCCGATAATAGTGCTATAATAATTAACATATCTGAATTTAAAAGGTGATGTGTTATAATTAAAAGGGTTATTGGGGCTAGTTTTTGTCAAGTGGACACAATTAGACATGTTAATAGGTCTAGACCTTGAAGTACGTCGGGTATCCATAGGTGAAATGGGGCGATTCCTAATTTTATTGATAGTGCGATAGTTAATATAATTGTTGGAAGATTAGTTTGAATGTCAATAATTGTTCATTCTCCAGTAAATCATGCATTAATTGTTGATGAAAATAAGATTAAAGCGGACGCCGATGCTTGGATTAGAAAATATTTAGTAGCGGCTTCAATTGCTCGTGGGTGGTGAAGTTTTGTTATTAATGGGATAATTGCGAGTGTATTAATTTCTAACCCCATTCAAGCTAAAAATCAATGGTTGCTGATAAATGTAAGTATTGTCCCTAGGGAGAGACTTGATAATAAAATTGATAGTGCATAAGGGCTCATTAGTGGAAGAAGGGTTTTAACCAACATATTTGGGGTATGGGCCCAAAAGCTTATTTAGCTTATTCTACTAAGAAGCGGTGTAAGTGGATGCACGAGGGGTTTTGATCTCCTAAGAAAAGGTTCAAATCCTTTTTTCTTAGAGGAAATGAGGGGGTTTGAACCCCTATGTTTCACTATATCAGAGTGAGTCCTAACTTTCGGGCACATGTCCTAGATTATTGGTGGAACACCAGAGGTTAAAATAGGTAGTGAAATATGAAAAATTGTTATAGCAATTGTAATTGGGAGGAAGTTTTTTCAAATTAAGTGTATTAATTGATCATATCGAAATCGCGGGTATGATGCTCGTACTCATAAGAAAAGTATTGATAAGATAGTTGCTTTAATTATAAGACTAAGTGTGAATATTTCCGGTTGGTGGTGATTATAAGTTATACCTAAAAATAAAATTGTTGAAAGGGTATTTATTAATAAGATGTTAGCGTACTCAGCTAAGAAAAACAAAGCAAATGGGCCTCCCGCATATTCTACATTAAATCCTGATACAAGTTCTGATTCCCCTTCAGTAAGATCAAATGGGGCTCGGTTTGTTTCTGCAAGAGTTGAAGTGAATCACATTGTTGCTATTGGTCAGGCAGGGATAATTAATCATGTGAACTCTTGGGTTGTGTTAAAATTTATTAGTGAGAAGCTTCCTGTTATTAATACTAGGCAGAGTAAAATTAACCCCAGGGTAACCTCATATGAAATTGTTTGTGCTACTGCGCGGAGGGATCCAATTAGTGCATATTTTGAATTTGATGATCATCCTGAGCCAAGTACTGAGTACACAGCTAAACTTGAAAGTGCAAGAATAAATAAAATACCCAAATTAACATTAGATAGGTTATTTGGCATGGGAAGGGGGAGTCAAATAATTAGTGAGAGGGTCAAAGCCAGAACTGGTATAGTAATAAATAAGATTTGTGAGGATGTTGATGGTCGGATAGGTTCTTTAATGAAAAGTTTTAAACCGTCAGCCAGTGGTTGAAGGATCCCTATTGGTCCAACAATATTTGGGCCTTTACGTAGTTGTATATACCCTAGAATTTTTCGTTCTACGAGAGTTAAAAATGCTACTGCTAGCAATACTGGGATAATATATAAAAGGGGGTTAATAATTAGGGCAATTAAAGAATTCATAGTTAGAAAGGGGAGTTGAACCCCTGGGTGAAAGATTTTAGATCTTTTGCAATTACCAGACTCTGCCACTCTAACTAACCCTTATCTTGGGTGTTGTAATTTACCTATGTCTATTTAAATTGTTTTCAATAGGAGAAGGTGGAGCTTGTTTTTATATTGGCTCCATTTTTTCGGCCCTTTCGTACTAGAAAAAATTTTTTATAGATAGAAACTGACCTGGATTACTCCGGTCTGAACTCAGATCACGTAGGACTTTAATCGTTGAACAAACGAACCTTTAATAGCGGCTGCACCATTGGGGTGTCCTGATCCAACATCGAGGTCGTAAACCCACTCGTCGATAAGGACTCTTGGAGAGGATTGCGCTGTTATCCCTAGGGTAACTTGGTCCGTTGATCAAAGTATTGGATCAATTATGTTAAATATTTTATTTTTTAGAACTGTAGTTCTTGAGTTAAGATATTCTCTTCATCTCGGAGGTTTTGTTTTTCTCCGTGGTCGCCCCAACCTAAAATTTTAATCATATTGTCTTATTTTATATTTAGTCTTTCGGATTTTATGTTTTACAATTGATTATATATTTAAAGCTCCATAGGGTCTTCTCGTCTTATAGTTGTATTTCCGCTTCTGCACGGAAAGATCAATTTCACTGATTAATTTAGGGAGACAGTTGAACTTTCGTCTTGCCATTCATACTGGTCTTTATTTAAAAGACAAGTGATTACGCTACCTTTGCACGGTCATAATACCGCGGCCGTTAAACTTGGTGTCACTGGGCAGGCAGGACCTCTTATACATTAATTGCAAGAGGCGATGTTTTTGGTAAACAGGCGAAGTTCGTGTTTGCCGAGTTCCTTCCTATATTTTTAATCTTTCTAGTGTGCACCTGTGTTGGGTTAACGATAGGCTAAATAAGTTTTTCTTGTAGGGTATTATTTTGCCCTCAAAAGGTTCGTTAAGTATCAGTGAAGTATTCGTTCTGATTTACACCTGCACTAAGAGAATATTTTCTTGTTACTCATTCTAGTATAATCGCATCTATTTAAATAGATTGACTTAATAGTTTTAATGAATTAAGATTGTTTTATTGTTATAATAAGATTTATTGAATTAAGCTTTAACGCTTTTATTTTGATTGCTGCTTTTAGGCCCACATAATTAATTTCTTTAATTAATATAATCATTATTCATTATTTTAGGTTGTATCCTTTATTAATAGAGCTGAACCTCTATTAATTAACTTTAAAATATTATTTTTTACTTTATCTGTTTAAAAATATTTTAAGTTGAATTTAAGTTCATTTATTAAGTAACCAGCTATTACCAAACTCGTTAGGTTTATCACCTCTACTAGGAAGTCATCCCACTCTTTTGCCACAGAGAAGGGTTGGCTCGTTTTGCTGCTTCGTAGTAGCTCGCTTAGTTTCGGGATGTCTAACTTAAGTTCTTTATGTTAGGTTAAACTTACTAGACCATGATGCAAAAGGTAAAAGGTCAAATCTTTGCTTTTTATTGTTTTTATAATTTATTTAATTTCTATTTCATTTTTCCTTTGCAGTACTATTTATATTGCGCTAATGAATTTTTCTATCTCCTCTACTAAAATGATGAAAATGTTTTATTTAATTAATTGAAAGTATTATTAAGTTATTAAGGTGGGGTAGGCTGAATTTATTACTCAAAATAACTTGAATTTAACAAGTATCTTCTTGGTGTAAGCAAGGTGCTGTATTTTAGCTATATTTTGATAATCCAAGTACACCTTCCGGTAAACTTACCATGTTACGACTTACCTCTTCTTTGAATTTTTCTGATATTATATAATTAATTGGTTTTTTGAGGAGGGTGACGGGCGGTGTGTGCGCGCTCTATGGCCGATTTAAAAAGAACACTCTATTTTCTTTTTACTGCTAAATCCACCTTTAAATAATTTTTCATAAAATTTTTCGTATTTTCTAGTTTAGAAAATGTAGCCCATTTCTTTCCACTTAATTCGCTACACCTTGACCTGACGTTTTTATGTTTATCATTATGCTTACTATTTTTCATTTAAATGGTGAGCTGACGACGGCGGTATATAGGCGGTATTGGCAATAAGTGGTGAGGTTTAGCGGGGGGTATCAATTATAGAACAGGCTCCTCTAGGGGGGTGTAGAGCACCGCCAAGTCCTTTGAGTTTTAAGCTGTGGCTCGTAGTACTCAGGCGGGGAAAAGTTCCAAAGTTTAAGGCTGAGCATAGTAGGGTATCTAATCCTAGTTTGTTTCTTAGCTTTCGTGGGTTCAAGTAGTTTATTTATTAGAATATCTTTCGTTTCTGGTTTTCCGTTTAACAAATACGTACGACAGTTGAGTTAATTTTTATTTCTATTTATTTTAATATTATTTAATCACGCTTTAGGCCGTTTTTATTAATTTGAGTTTCTCGTTTAACCGCGGTGGCTGGCACGAAATTTACCAACTCTAAAAATTATTACTGATTCAAGCTTATTGACGCTTATTTTTCAATGTTTATCACTGCTGAATTCCTGTGGAGGTGTGGCTTGGCAAGATGTTATGGGCATAAATTGTGCCTGATATCTGCTCCTTATATACTAATAGGTAGAGAAGGGCATTTTCACAGGGATGCTGAGACTTGCATGTGTAAATATAATTTTAATTAATAATAAGGCTAGGACCAAACCTTTGTGTTTTTGAGATATATATTAAAATCTATCTTAGCATCTTCAGTGCTACGCTTTAATTAAGCTACATAAAC